TACATATATAGGATATTTTAAGAAGTGAACCTCTTTCGTAGTAGCGGGGTCCGGGGAAAGGATAGGAAAGGTTATTTCACTATATTTCTGACCAGGAACGGGGCCTATCACAAGAATATTTTTTTTATTGGGTCGATAGCTCTGAAAAGACAGATTGCCTATCTTTTCTTTTATCTCGGGGGAAATCCGATCAGCAGGAGCTAATTCAAAACCCTCTGGTAAAATAAGAACAGCCCCTACATTCAAAGCACCCTTTTTACCATTAGCGAGAACTTGTTTTAGTTGCATATCATAAGGGATTCGAACAACTGCTTCAAATACAGTATCTGGAAGTACCGTTTGTGGAACTTCAATATCCACGGGCTTATTAGCTAAATGGCAATTGGCACATACAATACGACCAGTCGCTTCTCGCGGATTTTCATAACCCTGCTGTGCAAAAATGGGATATGCGCTTGAAATGGATGGCCGAGTTATGATATATATCATGAGCGATACGGAAATGGATCGAGTAATTTGTTCCTTTATCCAAGAAAAAGTCTTTCTAGTTTGCATGGTCCAACCATTGAGCCCAAAAATGTCTACAATAAATTTGGTAGGTCGCTAACCTAGTTCCCTATCCGCAATTCTGCTATTTACTGGAATAATTTTACTGGAATAAATAATATTAATATATAGAATAAATCTTTGGGATGGGTAGAAAAATAAAGAGTAAGTATGATTTTACATGCTTTGCTTCTGTACAACTACAAAGTAAGAAACGTTAGAATTGAATTGGATTAATATAAGTAGATCCTTTTTTAATCATTCATTGAATGATAAATCACTACAAGTGACGGAGAAACACGATTTAAATAACGAAAAATCCAAAATTTAAATAGAGTATCTAGAATGACTGGAAAAGTAGAAACAAGACCAGATATAATTTGATCATTATGAGCAAATCCAAAATCTTTGTAGACAAAGCCAATCATTAGTTCCCAACCATGGGGCGAATGGAATCCGATACATAAATCTGTTAATAAAAGAATCGAAAAAGCCTTTATTGTGTCACTTAAGTTATATAGGAATTCCTGAGCCCAAGAGTTAAGAATAACAAGTTCTTTATTACCCAAAATTGAATAACCACTTAGAATAACGAAACAGATTATATTTGTCAAGAAGTGCAAAATCGTATGGATATGATCCTCATTGTGTATCTTGATTAATTGGAGCGTTTCTTTGTGGATTCCTATACGAAGGTTTTGTAGATGTGTCTCCGAGTATTCCTTGATCATTTCCTCCAAAAGAAAGATTTCCTCCAATTCTATGAATTTTTCGAGAATATTTTTTTCTTGAATATCATTCAAAAAAATTTCAGATTGCCTAGTATTCCACCAATAAGTAACCCAAGATTCCAGACTTTTATTAAATGAGAGAGAAATCCACCAGGGCAAAAATACTATAGATGCAAGATATAAAAGAGGGTTGAATGCTTTCTTTTTTGACATTTTTTCATTTCGTCTATGAATTTTTAATGAACCGACCTCATTAGTTGACTCTACGCCATCCAATATTTCTCTCATGCATGAGTTCTATTACAAAGTATCGAACTTATGAATCTATTCACTGTTTTGTTTTGTGGTTGTTACGTTACGTATAGGTCTTCTTTGACTAGAATGAGCGTTATGAAGAAACTTCAGTTAAGTTATGGTATAGAAAAGGGGGATTCTTTAGTTTTTCCTTACTGCTGAGAAAGCATTCACTCTCTCAGCTCATTTCTCAAAATACTTCAATCGGTACACGCAAGAAATAGGCCAATTCGGCAGCTTTTTGTTCGATTTCCCGTGGAGTAACATTCTCATCAGTACGAGTCAAGGGAATGGCCCCCTGGCTTCTGATATCCATATAAAGGACACGGCGAGCATAAATACCCTCTTTAACTTCTATTCTGACGGACTGAATATCCTTTATAAGGAATCGGAGGAAGATGCGACGATTTTTTCCAGGGAATCCCCAACGAAAAATACACACCATTCCTTCTTTTCTATCGAATCGATCATAACCACCCCCTACATTCCACGAAATTGTGCACCACAAATAGGAGCTAATAAAGAGACCCGCGATCCCATAGAAAGACATCACAATCCCTTGTGGAAAAAAAAGGATTTGCTGAGACGGAAATAAAGATATCAAGTTTCTCCCAAGATAACTGGAAGTTCCAACCAATAAGAATCCTAATGAACCTAAAAAAAGGATAATGGCCCAGCAGAAATTACTTGTTTTTCGCGACCCCGTTATAGGTTGTATCCATATATGTTCTGATCGACAACTCATACTTGATCTGGTTTCGTTTTATTGGAATTGAGAGAATACCCTAGACTTTACTCTTTTTGTTTCCGAAGTAACTCTCATCAACTAGTACTATTTTGATGTGAACCTTTAAGAGTAATTTATCAAATTGGTTAGATCTAAAATAAAAAAAAATACCCTTCGTATGATCCCATCAATATACATATAGATGTACCGATTTTACAGTTCAGCCATCCGGCGATCCTGAGATTTTTTCAAATAGATAGAATTACTTTACCCCCATATCATCTTTCTACAGGCCAAAGAGCCCCTTTTCGACGGAAGCGCCGCATGTTATACCTTCTTTTCTTACACTAAATAGGTATCTGCGTTATGATACAAGTCTTAGTTTTGAAAAAAAAAATGGATCAGAGTTGGGCCCATCAGATCTAAACAGTCTTATTTTTTTGAACATGAAGAAATAAAGAAGCCATTGCCATTGCCGGAAATACTAAGCCTACTAAAGGCACCAAAACAGAGGGAAAGTCGAAAGTTGTCATATAAAGGATACCTCAATTTACTATTTGTATCTGTTATTATTTATATTAATATTATAAAGATAAAGATTTAATATTATAAAGTTAGTATAAAGCTAAGTATATATCTAAGTGAGTATAGAAGGTACAAAAGCATATATCATATCTATAGTTTCTATATTCTAGAATTCTATCTTTGGATTATATATACATACGTAAGACGTAGAACAAAAATTTTTTATTTTCCTAGAATTTAACGAAAATAAGAATTCACTATTTTTCTTGTTGATAGAGGCCTCTTAACTGAATTAGTAATCAAGAATATAGATAAAAAGGAGTTATCCACAACTTTTTATTTATTTTTACAATTTAGATCTTATGTCAACAAAGAAACCCCATTCATATTCGTTTTACTTGGATTCTGATAAACTAACTACTTGTTTGCTACAAATAAAAAAAAGGAACTTAATGCTCTATTGAATTTTTATTCAAAGGAAAGAAAGCGTGGAGCTGAAATAACTCACTAAGAACGCTTTTTAAAGGATTACGTGGTACGATTAGATCGAATAAGCCCTTCTGGAATAAATATTCAGCCGCCTGTGAACCTTCAGGTACTGTTTTATTCAATGTTTGTTCAATTACTCTTTTACCCGCAAATGCAATATAGGCATTGGGTTCGGCAATAATGATATCTCCCAACATACCAAAACTCGCAGTTACCCCCCCTGTAGTAGGAGATGTAAGAATTGGTACATAGAATAACTTTTTATTTGATTGATAATCATATAAAGCAGAAGATATTTTAGCCATTTGCATTAAACTCAAACTTCCCTCTTGCATACGCGCCCCCCCGGAAGCACATACTATAATAAGAGGGAGAAATTTGTTAGTAGCGTACTCAATCAAACGGGTTATTTTCTCCCCAACCACGGATCCCATACTACCCCCCATAAACTGAAAATCCATAACCCCAAGTGCTATGGGAATACCGTTTAATTGGCCTATACCTGTTTGAACGGCTTCAGTTAATCCTGTCTTTCGTTGATAAGAATCGATACGATCTTTATAAGGCTCCTCTTCCGAATGAAATTCAATGGGATCCAAAGAAACCATGTCTTCATCCATAGCATCCCAAGTATCCGGATCGATCGAAAGTTCGATTCTATCGGAACTACTCATTTTCAAATGATATCCACATTGTTCACAAAGATTCATTTTTGATTTTAAAATTTTCTTATAATTTAATCCATAACAATTTTCACATTGAACCCACAAATGTCTGTATTTTTGAGTTACATCCGGATCATTGGAACTTTCTATTATAGTGCTACCATTCGTGCTGGTACTTATATCGGACCCCTTACTTTCACCACAAACGGAACGAGAAATGTAACTGTTACTGGAATTGTCACTACCACTTACAATGTAAGTATCAATAAAGATTTGAGACTCAAGATAAATGTCAATACAACTATTAATGTGATTATTCCAACTATATTGAGTATCATCCATGTAATGATCATCGTGAGGATCGTCATTGTTAGATCCATTATTTAGATAACTAAAATTCCAATAACTATAAAAATAACTTTCTAATTCACTCTGAAAAAAATGACCACTATCAATCTCGAAAATATGATTTTCAATATCAAAATATATGGAATAACTGTTCCCATTTCTATCCATAACTAAAAAAGTTTCATCAGAGATGAAATTCCGAATGTCCTTGACGCCGAATAAATAATCAACATTGCTGTAACTAGAATTGTCACGACTACCCCAACTATGACTATTTTTCTTCATATCATTTCTATTCGGATCTTCACTTTCACTGGTATTTTCAATAGGACCAAGACCGCCCGTTGATTTACTTAGAACACACCTGTGTTCGAACTCTTTCTTAAACAGTATTGAATCGAACCACCATCTTTCCATAGAGTTTTCTTGCCCCCTATTTGCTTTGCATGAAAATACAATAGATGAATAGTCATTCGATGAAAAATTCTTTATTTATTTGAATATCTTTTTCCTGTCCGAATAAACATAAAAATCCAATCAATAGGATTATTAACTAATCTAATAAGGAGTGTGAGTATTGAAAAAAGTATTCTTTGTGGGAATCCAGATTAGCACTTCACTATATAGGAAAATTTTTTTTTGTAAAATCTCGTCTAATAACTAACTAATTAAAAA